AAAATATATAATATTAGAAAAAAATAAAAAGATAATAAAGTAAAAAAATAATAGCATTAGGTTAGAACAAAAAAACAAGAATTTAAAATCAGATGTTATTTAACTTCAAAAAAAGGATTTCTGATCTAATTAAGATTTTCTTATTTTTAAACTAATGAAAAATGAAATCTAAATACTTCTAAATACTAAAGTGGATATATTGCTATATTCTATTAATTCATGTATTAATTGTTATGTTTTATTTACTTAATGATATTCACTATTTATTTGAGCTATATTCTGTTCTAGAATATATAGAATATGATTAATTCTAAATAGATAAGGATGAATAAAATAGTTAATTGATACGATCTAGTAGTTTAGTGAATTTGTATGCATGCACTATTTCGGTTAGTTGAGCCCGCTTAGCTCAGAGGTTAGAGCATCGCATTTGTAATGCGATGGTCATCGGTTCGATTCCGATAGCCGGCTTTTCTCTATTTTTTAGATTTTTTATATGATTTTTAATGTACTTTCAAGATCAAAGAAGATTGAAAAGACTTCTTTTCACCTTTTTCCAAGAGTTACCACTTCATTTATATTATGTCATACAAACCTCCATATAGGAATATATATTGGGTGAAGGGGTTAGATCTTTGCAAAAAAAAATAAAGAAAAAAAAGGAAAATTTTTGTGATTTATTTGATGTATATATATTGTATATACAATACAAAAAATCTGTATATTGAGAGAATACATCTCCGTAGTCTTTGTATTCCAATAGTTTATTTTAGTGGATTTCACTTCATTTATCATTTAGTTCAGTTTTAATTTTTTTGTTTAGTTTTTAAAAATTTCAATAAAAAAAGGAGTCTTTATGTCACGTTACCGAGGGCCTCGTTTTAAAAAAATACGCCGTCTGGGGGCTTTACCGGGACTAACTAGTAAAAGGCCTAGAGCAGGAAGCGATCTTAGAAACCAATCACGCTCCGGAAAAAAATCTCAATATCGTATTCGTTTAGAAGAAAAACAAAAATTGCGTTTTCATTATGGTCTTACAGAACGCCAATTACTTAAATATGTTCGTATCGCCGGAAAAGCCAAAGGGTCAACAGGTCAAGTTTTACTACAATTACTTGAAATGCGTTTAGATAACATCCTTTTTCGGTTGGGTATGGCTTTGACTATTCCTCAAGCACGCCAATTAGTTAACCATAGACATATTTTAGTTAATGGTCGTATAGTGGATATACCAAGTTATCGCTGCAAACCCCAAGATATTATTACAGTGAAGGATGAACAAAAATCTAGAACTTTGGTTCAAAATCTTGTTGATTCATCCGCCCACCAGGGATTGCCAAAACATCTGACTCTTCACACATTCCAATATGAAGGATTAGTCAATCAAATAATAGATAGGAAATGCGTCGGTTTGAAAATAAATGAATTGCTTGTCGTAGAATATTATTCTCGACAGACTTAAAAAACCTAACTTAAGTAAAATAAATAACTAAAAACAAGAGTTCGGACAACTCTCCTTTGCCCTCTTTTTTGATTAAAAGTAAAAAGGCACAAGGTAAGGTATTCTTTTCTGGGAATCTTTTTCCTATTCATGTATCATAGATTAGTAGAGAGATTTGCATCCCCTGTTTGCTCTTCCCAGGATTTTCCGTATCAAAGAAATTAGTAATAGAGAATATATTTCAAAATCAAGGTCTAACTATTTTATATCCATTGTTATTTGATTTGATACATTGTGGTCAATCACGTAAGATTGGTGAATTAGTTGAAAGTACGGAAAGAGAGGGATTCGAACCCTCGGTAAACAAAAGTCTACATAACAGTTCCAATGTTACGCCATTAACCACTCGGCCATCTCTCCTACGTCATGATTATGACTGAGTACTTGGGTGAATAGCGAGTTATTCATAGTTTTTTAGATTATGGTTAATGGATACCTTTTTTGACCGGAAAAAAATTGGAAGTAGATAGAAGGTTTTTTTATTTTAATGAGTCGGCTTTTATGTTAGTTCGTACTGTACAATTCCTTTGTTTGTGGGATGATTTTCTCACAAAAAGGTAATGAAAAAAGTTATAGAGTGGATTACTACCTATGCCGAGATCGCGTATAAATGGAAATTTTATTGATAAAACCTTTTCAATTGTAGCCAATATCTTATTACGAGTCATTCCGACAACTTCCGGAGAAAAGGAGGCATTTACTTATTACAGAGATGGTGCGATTTGATTATCATTATTATTTTTTTATTTCGCCGATTTGGAATAGAAAAAAAGGAGTATTGAAAAAAAATCTACGCTTGTTGAAGGTGAAGTTTATAATAATAATATAAAAAAAACAATTCCTTCTGTCGTGTATCCACGATTAATGCAGCCTTAGATGCTTCAATTGTTAATTCTAGTATTGAGCAAAAGGTTTTTTACCTATGGGTTCCCGTATTACAGGTCAATCCTACTACACTAATACGAATAGGCGGCATAGGGGAAGAAGCACTACGCCTAGAAATCAACAACACGAAAACTTTCTTCAAAATGATTCCTTTTCCTTCTTCTTCATTGGGATTGGGAATAATTATTCAAATGGTTGGAACAACAAACATCCATCTCGTTCGTACTTTGGATACCCGTATAACCATTGAAGACTGTTGAAGTTACTAATTCCTGGAAATTTAGGGGCGTTGAGAACAAAGAAATTGTTGGAGTTTCCATTTTTATCTAGCATGAACACACTTGGTAGTAAGAAAAGATCTTTTTCAGGAGGGTTGGCTAGGGATTTCTTGTAAAAAAATTAGCCCCACTTAGTTCATAATGACATCAATTTTTTTCCATATATTATTTTCATTATGCACATAAAGGAGGAGCCGTATGAGATGAAAATCTCACATACGGTTCTGAAACGGAGAATTCTTTAAATCGAATCACGACCGTAACGGATGTCAGCTCAATCCGAAGGAAATTATGCGGAAGCATTACAGAATTATTATGAAGCTATGCGACTAGAAATTGATCCCTATGATCGAAGTTATATCCTCTATAATATAGGCCTTATCCACACAAGTAATGGGGAACATACGAAAGCTTTAGAATATTATTTTCGGGCATTAGAACGAAACCCCTTCTTACCACAAGCTTTTAATAATATGGCTGTGATCTGTCATTACGTGCGACTATCTCCACTATAGAAAAAAAAAGAACGAACAGCTAGTAAATGAAATACTAGAAACACAAAAAATTGGCTTTCTACATATGCATCGTCCAAAATGATTTTTTATCAGCTGTAGCAAATAAATAAACTTCATAGATCGAAATATGAAGTGAAGACTAGATATGCCTAAATACTTTCTTCCATGGATAAATAAAGGATTAAATTGATAGAGGGAGGAAGCACCGTAAAGATCAATTGGCAAGGTTTTGGACCGATACAATAAGAGCTGCTTATTTATATCATAATATGAGATGAGATAAATCTTAGGAATCTACTTATGTAATAGAGTTGATCCCCTAAGGTATTGAGCAGCGGTGTAGCATCAGATCCTAAAGACAGTAAGTCTTTTTCTTTTTTATGAAGTATGAAGAAAAGTCTTTTTCAAAGATTCTATATAAATTTTTATATGAAATCGGGATAGTTACCTTTCAGAAAATTCTAATATCTAATAATAGTTGAAAAGCCTATGTTTTATTTATTTCAGAAGGTAGGAAAAAAGATAAAACTTATTATTATATATATTAATTTATATTAATTAAATCAAAATTCAAGTTTGAAACTCATGTAATTAATTTCTTTTGTTTAATCCAAGAAAAATGGAATAGAATATCTATAAGAAATCTCATTCAATTAGATATAAAGTAGGTTAAAGTTAAAAAACTGGGACACCAAAACAAAAGAGTTGGCTGTCGAGCCGTATGAGGTAGGAAACTCTCAAGTACGGTTCTCAGGGAGGGAATTGACCCGCCTATTCCGACCGTGGAGAACAGGCCATTCAACAAGGAGATTCTGAAATGGCGGAGGCTTGGTTCGCTCAAGCTGCTGAGTATTGGAAACAGGCTATAACGCTTACTCCTGGTAATTATATTGAAGCACAGAATTGGTTGAAGATCACGAGGCGCTTCGAATAAGAGCTTTCCCTTTGTTTATTTTTTTTTAGAATTATATATATTTATTTGTTTGTTATAATTAATAGTTTGTTGGCCCTATCAGTCAAATAAAACAGATCTTTTCTATCAGAAGAACCAATCAAAGACAAAGAATTTCATTATATCCTTTTCTAATCTAAAATCCTTCTATTTCATCTGTTATTCTGTAGGGTTAAGTAATAGATGAATATGAAAATATCTATATATCTATTTTTTTTTATTTTCGACTATTATATTAAAACTAATAAAAGAGATTTGAAAATAACTAAATATCGATACTAGACTGTTTCTTAGTAATGACTAATAAGGGTTCACATGATTTGGAATAGAGTAATATGCTCTATTTAAGGCATAAAAAAAAGGCTACATCTAGGAACTTCTAATTGAAATATAAATACACTAGATTAGGTTATAAAAAAAACTCTTTATGTACCAATCTAAAGGCGCGAAAGGATTTTAGAAAATAAAAATAAAAGAAAAAAGGTCCGTTGAGCACCTTATGGATATGTCATAATAGATCCGAACACTTGCCCCAGATCGACTTCCAGATCATAATTGCTCTAGTGAATAACTAAAGAAAATAGATGAATAGATGGGAGATAGAAGAGAAGGAAACTAATTCTAAGCATCTATCATAGCATAGGTTCACTAATTATTTGAGTGACTGTTGGCGAGTTTCTTTGTATGTGTTGTCCGGAAAGAGGAGGACTCAATGATTATTCGTTCGCCGGAACCAGAAGTCAAAATTTTGGTAGATAAGGATCCCGTAAAAACTTCTTTCGAGGAATGGGCTAAACCCGGTCATTTCTCAAGAACAATAGCTAAGGGACCTGATACTACCACTTGGATCTGGAACTTACATGCTGATG